ACGTATAAACCTAATTTTGAGAAATTTTATGTGGACAAACTCAGAACTCAAAATTTCGGATTATAAAGAGAAAACCACAGAAGAAAGTGAGAAAAAAAAGGAAGAGGATAAAAAAGAGGAAGCCAAAAGAAAGGAGAAAGTACGTATAGAAATAGCGGAAGCCTGGGATAGTATTTTACTTGCTCAAGTACTAAGAGGTTCTTTGTTAGTAACCCAATCGATTCTTAGAAAATATATTATATTGCCTTCATTGATAATAGTTAAAAATATCGCCCGTATGCTATTGTTTCAATTTCCCGAATGGTCCGAGGATTTTAAAGATTGGAATCGAGAAATGTATGTTAAATGCACCTATAATGGCGTTCAATTATCAGAAAAAGAATTTCCAAAAAACTGGTTAACAGACGGTATTCAGATTAAGATCCTATTTCCTTTTCGTCTGAAACCTTGGCACACATCTAACCCACGAGCCCCTTATAATGATCCAATGAAAAAGAAAGATTCAAAAAATGATTTTTGTTTTTTAACAATTTTTGGAATGGAAGCTGAATTCCCTTTTGATTCTCCCAGAAAACAACTTTCATTTTTTGAACCCATTTTTAAAGAACTCAAAAGAAAAATTAGAAAATTGAAAAAGAAATGCTTTCTAATTCTAAGAATTTTAAAAGAAAAAACAAAATTGTTTGTAAATGTTTTAAAAGAAACAAAAAAATGGGTCATTAAAAGGATTCTTTTTTTAAAAGAAATAAAAAAAGAACTCTCACAAATAAATCCAATTCTATTATTTGGATTGAGAAAAAGAAAAGTATATGAATTGAGTAAAACTAAAAAAGATTCTATAACCAGTAATCTGATGATTGATGAATTGTCCATTGAAACTATACCATCATCCATTGAAACTATACCTCGGAATTGGACAAATTATTCATTGACAGAAAAAAAAATGCAGGATCTAACTGATAGAACAAGCACAATCATAAACCAAATAGAAAAAATGACAAATAAAAAAAAGGGCGGATTTCGAATTCCGGATCGAAATATTCGTTCTAACAAAATAAGTGATGATGATAAAGGGTTGGAATCACAAAAAAATATTTGGCAGATATTAAAAAGAAAAAATGCTCGACTAATACGCAAATTACATTATTTTATGAAATTTTTCATTGAAAGGATATACATAGATATCTTTCTGTGGATCATTAATATTCCCAGGATCAATACACAACCATTTCTGGAATCAATAAAAAAAATTATTAATAAATACATTACCAATAATGAAACAAATCAAGAAAAAATGGATAAAACAAATCAAAGTTTAATTCACTTTATTTCGACTATAAAAAAGGCACTTTATAATACTAATATTAGTAATAAGAATTCAAATACTTTTTGTGACTTATCCCACTTTTCACAAGCCTATGTATTTTACAAACTCTCACAAACCCAATTTATTAATTTTGATTCTTATAAGTTAAAATCTGTCTTTCAATATAATGGAGCAGCCCCTTTTATTAAGAATGAAATAAAGGATTATTTTGTTGGAACACAAGAACTTTTTCATTCTCAATTAAGACATAAGAATCGTCAGAATTCTGGAATAAATCAATGGACAAATTGGTTAAGGAATCATTATCAATATGATATATCTCAGATTAGATGGTCTAGACTAGTACCACAAAAATGGCGAAATCGATTCAATCAACACTGTATGAATCAAAATAAGGATTTATGCAACTCATCTAAAAAAACAAAATTTATTCACTACGAAAAACAAAATAATTTTGAAACGGCTTCATTACTAAATGAAAAAGAGAATTTTAAAAAACAATATAGATATGATCGGTTAGCATATAAATCTATTAATTCTGAAGATACGAAGTACTCTTCAATTTATGAATCGTCATTACACGTAAAAAATAACCAAGAAGTTTTTTCGAATTCCAACACAAATAAACGAAAATCTTTTTATATGATGGAAGGTATTCCTATTATCCCTATCAATAAGGATCTAGTACAAGATGATATTAGAGATATGGAGAAAAATCTGGATAGAAAATATTTTGATTGGAGAATTCTCGATTTTTGTCTTAGAACGAAAATCGATATCGAGGCTTGGATCAATATTGATACTGACCCAAACAGTAATAAAAAATCTACTAAGGCTAAGCTTAATAATTATCAAATAATTGATAAAATCAAAAAGAAAAATCTTTTTTATCTCACAATTCATCAAGATCAAGAAATCAACTTATCCAATCAAAAAAGTTTTTTTGATTGGATGGGAATGAATGAAGAAATACTAAATCGTCCCATATCAAATCTTGAACGTTGGTTCTTCCCAGAATTTTTGATATTTTATAATTTGTATAAAACAAAACCGTGGGTTATACCAATAAAATTACTTCTTTTAGATTCTAATATAAATGAAAACGCTACTGATATTGAAAACAAAAGCATCGCTGGAAATAAAAAAAAAGATCCTTTTATATCAATATCCTCCAATGAAAAAAAATCTCTTGAATTAAAAAAACGAAATAAAGGACAAAAAGAATCCGCGGACCAAGCAAACCTTGAATCTGCTCTTTCAAACCAAGAAAAAGATGTTGAAGAAGATTATACGGGCTCGGACATGAAAAAACATAAAAATAAAAAGCAATACAAGAACAATACAAAAGCGGAGTTTGATTTCTTACTAAAAAGGTATTTTCTTTTTCAATTGCGATGGGATGATATTTTAAATAAAAAAATAATTAATAACATCAAAGTATATTGTCTCCTGCTTAGACTGATAAATCCACGAGAAATAACTATATCCTCTATTCAAAGGGGAGAAATGAGTCTTGATATTCTGATGATTCAGAAAAATTTAACTCTTACAGAATTGATCAAAAGAGGAATTTTGATTATTGAACCAATTCGTCTATCTATAAAAAATGATGGGCAATTTATTATGTCTCAAACCATTGGTATTTCGTTGGTTCATCAAAGTAAACACAAAATGAATCAAAAATACCGAGAAAAAACTCATGTTGATAAGAATTCTGATGAAGTCATTACCAAATATAAAAAGATGACTGGAAATAGGGATAAAAATCATTATGATTTGTTTGTTCCTGAAAATCTTTTATCACCTAGACTTCGGAGAGAATTTCGAATTCTAATTTGTTTCAATTCTAGGAATAGAAATGATATGCATAAAAATTCAGCATTGGGGAATGGGAATAAGGTAAACAGTCAGGTTTTGGATAAAAGCAAAGGGTATCAAAAGAAACTTATTAAATTAAAGTTATTTCTGTGGCCCAATTATCGATTAGAAGATTTAGCTTGTATGAATCGGTATTGGTTTGATAGCAATAACGGCAGTCGTTTCGGTATGGTAAGGATACATATGTATCCGCGATTGAAAATTCATTACTAGTATATTTTTGCTATCTTTCCCATATCGTAGCGGGTCTATGACGACAAAGAGGTGCACACATTCATTGTCTTACATTCCATTCTGATACATGATACTAATTCAATGACATATCAATTCGATCTCGAAATGAATCAATAAAATCTTCTGATTTTAGGACTTAAGTTTTTATCTTTTTGGAGTACGGAAAACAACCATGCTTTTGTATACCTTTTCAAATCGAATTTTTAAATTAAAATCGGATTGATTTAATTTGATTTAATAAAATTCGAAATTAGAACAAAATTAAGATTATTGTCTATACCAAACTAAAACAAGTGACATTATTATTACTGATCAATAAAGATATCTATCAATAAAAATATCTTAAAATAAAGAAGGGGGTTTCATTTTATGGTAAAAAATTCATTCATCTCAGTTATTTCACAAGAAGAAAAAGAAGAAAACAGGGGTTCTGTTGAATTTCAAATATTTAGTTTCACCAATAGGATACGAAGACTTACTTCACATTTACAATTACACAAAAAAGACTATTTATCTCAGAGAGGTCTACGTAAAATTCTGGGAAAACGCCAACGACTGCTATCTTATTTGTCAAAGAAAAATAGAATAGGTTATAAAGAATTAATTAATCGGTTGGATATTCGGGAATCAAAAACTCGTTAATTTGAAGAAGCATTTTGAATTATTTGATTTATTAGATCTTGAATTTGAATGAACTTTTTTTCGTTTTCAACAATTCATGAAAGAATGAATTAAGGAAAAACCTATGAATATACCAGCTCCAAGAAAAGACCTCATGGTAGTCAATATGGGTCCCCACCATCCATCAATGCATGGTGTTCTTCGACTTATCATTACTCTAGATGGTGAAGATGTTATTGACTGTGAACCAATATTGGGTTATTTACACCGAGGGATGGAAAAAATTGCGGAAAACCGAACAATTATACAATATTTGCCTTATGTAACACGTTGGGATTATTTAGCTACTATGTTCACAGAAGCAATAACGGTAAATGGACCGGAACAGCTGGGAAATATTCAAGTACCTAAAAGAGCCAGCTATATCAGAATAATTATGTTGGAGTTGAGTCGTATAGCTTCTCATCTGTTATGGCTCGGTCCTTTTATGGCGGATATTGGTGCACAGACTCCCTTTTTCTATATTTTCAGAGAAAGAGAATTAGTATATGATCTATTCGAAGCTGCCACCGGTATGAGAATGATGCATAATTATTTTCGGATCGGAGGGGTAGCGGCTGATCTCCCTCATGGCTGGATAGATAAATGTTTGGATTTCTGCGATTATTTTTTAATAAGGGTTGCTGAATATCAACAACTTATTACACGCAATCCTATTTTTTTAGAACGAGTCGAGGGGGTAGGCATTATTGGTCCAGAGGAAGTAATAAATTGGGGTTTATCGGGACCAATGCTGCGAGCGTCCGGAATACAATGGGATCTTCGTAAAGTTGATCAGTATGAGTGTTATGACGAATTTGATTGGGAAGTACAGTGGCAAAAAGAAGGGGATTCGTTGGCTCGTTATCTAGTCCGAATTGGTGAAATGATGGAATCCATA